TGTTACTTCGTACATACTTACTCTTTATACTTCTACTCGTCTAGAGGATTCCTCCTCTATTTCAGCTATTCTATTCTAGTACAATGGCAGAATCGTGGATAGGGAACTATACTAGCTACCTACCTAATTTATTGTAGAAATTTCCGGGATAAATAATTGGACCATGCAAAATAGAAATACTTTTTCTTGGGTAAAGGAACAGATGACTCGATTCATTTCCGTATTGATCATGATCTATGTAATAACTCGGACATCTATTTCAAATGCATATCCCATTTTTGCGCAGCAAGGTTATGAAAATCCACGAGAAGCGACTGGGCGTATTGTATGCGCCAATTGCCATTTAGCTAATAAGCCCGTGGATATTGAGGTTCCACAAGCTGTGCTTCCTGATACTGTATTTGAAGCAGTTGTTAGAATTCCTTATGATGTGCAACTGAAACAAGTTCTTGCTAATGGTAAAAAGGGGGCTTTGAATGTAGGGGCTGTTCTTATTTTACCCGAGGGATTCGAATTAGCTCCTCCCGATCGTATTTCTCCTGAGATGAAAGAAAAGATAGGCAATCTTTCTTTTCAGATTTATCGACCCACTAAAAGAAATATTCTTGTGGTAGGTCCTGTTCCCGGTCAGAAATATAGTGAAATCGTCTTTCCCATTCTTTCCCCGGACCCTGCTACTAAGAAAGACGTTCACTTCTTAAAGTATCCCGTATATGTAGGTGGGAATCGGGGAAGAGGTCAGATTTATCCCGACGGGAGCAAGAGTAACAATACAGTCTATAATTCTACAGCAGCAGGTATAGTAAACAGAATAGTACGTAAAGAAAAAGGAGGGTATGAAATAACCATATCTGATGCATCGGATGGACATCAAGTGGTCGATATTATACCTCCAGGACCAGAACTTCTTGTTTCGGAGGGTGAATCTATCAAGCTTGATCAACCATTAACGAGTAATCCCAATGTGGGTGGGTTTGGTCAGGGAGATGCAGAAATAGTACTTCAAGATCCATTACGCGTCCAAGTTTTGTTGTTCTTCTTAGCATCTGTTATTCTGGCACAAATCTTTTTGGTTCTAAAAAAGAAACAGTTTGAGAAGGTTCAATTGTCCGAAATGAATTTTTAGATCCGTGGATTCATCAAGTTGGTAAAAAGAAAGAGACGAATTGTTGTGATCGATGCAATTATGTTATGTATGATCCAAAAAATCGTGGAAAATGTTTTGCTTACTTTGTTTATACTATTTTGTTTATACGATTTTCTTTTCTGCGAGATGTAAGAAATTGCTCGTATCTCGTTCCTGGTAATAGTATGTATATTGTGAAGAAGACCGCTCGACCCCCCCTTTTTCATTCAATCCAAATTGGAGCACTGTGGCTATGCCGGATTTCCTATTGCCAGATTATAAATGCCATGTAATGCATCAATAGTTTTTTATACCTCCTAGAATCGAATTCTATACTAATAGATAATAGTAGGCATAAGTAGGGGCAAATACACGAAAGGGGATAAATGAAAGGAACAAACGATTCGATTCTAGGAGGTATTACTCGTCTTCCTAATCTTCGACACAAGAAAAGGGTGGAAAATTCCTTTTCTTGTGTCGAAAGAATAATAATTCTTGATCCTGGTCGTCAAAGATTACTATTTATTTGATTCTCCAGTTCTATCGGAGCCCCTTGTTTAAATTCATAAGAAGTAGTGGATAAAGAAAAAGGGGTGGGAGTAACTTACTGAGCAAATAGAACTTCTTCAATGAACTTATAAAAAAATTTGGAAAAGAAAAAATCAAATTTCAAGAAAAAAACGCTTAATGTTCCGGGTGAAAAGATGAAATCTTGGATTTTTGCGCATATCCAAATCCTTATTTTATTGATGATCTCATCCCAGTTCAGTTCCATTTTTTTTTTTTTTTTTTTTTTCTTTTTTAGAGAGTAAAGTAAGATTAGTATATATTTAGTATATATAAATATTTGTAGGATGTCTCATCTATAAAAATGCATATTGTACCATCCATAAAATCAACGGATTCCTTTCTTAAAAACAAAAACATCATCAGAAACAAAGGAATGGGATGTTTGAAACATCGGAGAAAAGGATCTGTTTTGTCATTTCTACGAATAAAATATGGTAACTGGATGAATTTCCAACTTCTTTTATGTTATGGAATGGATCAAACAAAGTCCCGTCCGAAGAGTAAGAACTCAACAGAACCTTACCCCTCGATCGAATCAGACAAAGAGGGTAAGGTTCTGTTGAGTTCTTACTCTTTCATGTTGACAATCCGGTTCATCCCATTACTATAGGGATGAGCCCAATCCGGAATATGAACCGTAAAAGAAAATACCCATTGAACCAATCACAGGAATACCAGTTACAGTACCTATCAGCCAAAGAGGAATCCTTCCAGTAGTATCGGCCATTTACCCCACTTTCCTCCACATTTCATCAAGTGGTCGTGCTAGAGACATAAACAGTCATGGATAATTATGAAGATAAT